AGTACTCATTAGTGAACGTTTGGTATATGAAGATATTTATACTTCCTTTCACATACGGAAATATGAAATTCAGATCCATGTCACAAACCAAGGTCCCGAAAGGGTCACTAACGAAATACCCCATTTAGAAGCCCATTTACTCCGCAATTTAGACAAAAACGGAATTGTGATGTTGGGATCTTGGGTAGAGACGGGCGATATTTTAGTAGGTAAATTAACGCCCCAGGTGGTGAAAGAGTCGTCGTATGCTCCAGAAGATAGATTGTTACGAGCTATCCTTGGCATTCAGGTATCTACTTCAAAAGAAACGTGTTTAAAACTACCTATAGGCGGTAGGGGTCGGGTTATTGATGTCCGATGGATCCATAAGAAGGGTGGTTCTAGTTATAATCCAGAAACGATTCGTGTATATATTTCACAGAAACGTGATATTAAAGTCGGCGATAAAGTAGCTGGAAGACACGGAAATAAGGGTATTATTTCCAAAATTTTGCCTAGACAAGATATGCCTTATTTGGAAGATGGAAGACCTGTTGATATGGTCTTTAATCCTTTAGGAGTACCATCAAGGATGAATGTAGGACAGATATTTGAATGTTCACTTGGGTTAGCCGGAAGCCTGCTAGACAGGCATTATCGAATAGCGCCCTTTGATGAGCGATATGAACAAGAAGCTTCGAGAAAATTGGTGTTTTCTGAATTATATCAAGCTAGTAAGCAAACAGCGAATCCGTGGGTATTTGAAGCCGAATATCCGGGAAAAAGCAGAATATTTGATGGAAGGGCGGGGAATCCTTTTGAACAACCCGTTTTAATAGGAAAGCCTTATATCTTAAAATTAATTCATCAAGTTGATGATAAAATCCACGGCCGTTCAAGTGGACATTATGCACTTGTTACACAACAACCCCTTAGAGGAAGAGCAAAGCGGGGGGGGCAGCGGGTAGGAGAAATGGAGGTTTGGGCTCTCGAAGGGTTTGGTGTTGCTCACATTTTACAAGAAATGCTTACTTATAAATCTGATCATATTAGAGCTCGCCAGGAAGTACTTGGTACTACGATTGTTGGAGAAACAATACCTAACCCCGAGGGTACTCCAGAATCTTTTCGATTACTCGTTCGAGAACTACGATCTTTAGCTCTGGAACTGAATCATTTCCTTGTATCTGAGAAAAACTTCCAGATTCATAGGAAGGAAGCTTAATCGGAATGAATCAGCATTTCTCTTCTATGATCGATAGGTATAAACATCAACAGCTCCAAATTGGATTAGTTTCTCCTCAACAAATAAGTGCTTGGGCCACTAAAATACTGCCTAATGGAGAGATAGTTGGAGAGGTGACAAAACCCTATACTTTTCATTACAAAACCAATAAACCGGAAAAGGATGGATTATTTTGTGAAAGAATTTTTGGACCTATTAAAAGTGGAATTTGTGCTTGTGGAAATTATCGCGTAATCGGAGAGGAAAAAGACGACCCGAAATTTTGTGAGAAATGCGGCGTCGAATTTATTGATTCTCGTATACGGAGGTATCAAATGGGCTACATCAAACTCGCATGCCCAGTAACCCATGTATGGTATTTAAAACGTCTTCCTAGTTATATTGCGAATCTTTTAGATAAATCCCTTAAAGAATTAGAAGGCCTAGTCTACTGCGATGTGTGATTTGATCAAAATGCTGATTTTACAGATTCCGAATGAGAAACTGTCATTCCAGCGAATCTAATTGGGATGCCCTGGACCTGACATGTCGCTTGGGAGGAGTAACATGAAGCTCAGAATTAGGGGTATAGTCAATACTCCCAAATAAAAGGGGCAATTGATCTATGGTCGGTTTCGTAATAAATAAATAGAAATTCCTATTTCTTATTTGTACCTCGTAAAAAAATACTTTTTTGTTTTGTGGAATTAACTATTTATTTCCTTTCTTTTGGAAAGAAATTATGTTCAAGGAAGTAAATATGTCATGGTTGCAGGAGTCTATTCATCGCATGTAGACTGTAGGGACATCGTGTGTGGCATAACCGTCGAGGTGAAGTCGGGACCTAAAAGATCGAATAGAACAGTACATAGACAAGTCAATCTCTTATGAATTTGAAGGTAGTTCCTTAATTTAATTACTAAGAATTAAGGTATTTGTCATTAGAAGGGAGGTAGACTACTCAAGAATTTTACACTTCTTCATTTATTGAATCGTAACGGAATTAATGTTGATCTTTACTAGGAACTTGAGTAAGGAGTAGATCCTTTTGTTTGGAAGTTTTCTCGAGAGAACTCCTTTCTTTATTTGGTGTACCTACTTGAGCCGGATGAGGGGAAATTTTCACGTCCGATTTTGAGGGGGGGAGATCCTATAGGATCCTATCCCAATTTTTCTTTTGCTAGGCCCATAACTAAAAAGCCCACTTTCTTACGATTACGAGGGTTATTCGAATATGAAATCCAATCTTGGAAATACAGCATCCCGCTTTTTTTTACTACCCAGGGCTTCTATACA